AATATAGAACTAATAACCAATATAGAACTAATAACTAACTCATCGCTTTGCATTATCTGGATTCAAAGAAGCAGTCAAGATATGATATAGTAATCATATAATTGCAGCAATTGCAATTTTTTTTTTCAGAAAAAAAAATCAATCTGATTATTTTATTCTAAAACAAAATAGAAAATAAGGCAGATAAATGGAAGGGTGAAAGAAAGAAAAAAAAGAAAAAAAAATATCAATGATATATGATTCCAATATGTAAGGTCTATGATTCATTTTATAAAAGCCAATGAATGTAATAAAGCATCAATAGAGATTGATCTATAATTAAATGAATCTATTCATAGAATAAAAAATCAAGAGTCTGGAGCCAATAAAGACTGAGAAAATTGACTCAATAACAAATTTCATTCAATTTGATTTTATTCAGGACTCCATTGTAAAAGTAGGACCTAACCATTAATTGGGAAGTGATGGGGACGACGGAACCAATAAACCAGTACTGATTTATTGGGCAGGATGGCGAAAGAAAAGAAAGGAACCAGTAGACAATTCATTTCTATTTAGTCTTTATTCTAAAAGCTAATGGATTACGTCCACAAATGAAATAATTATTGAAATAGTAAAATAATTATTGAAATAGTAAATATTCGCCCGCGAAGGTTTTTATGTTATAAAATTTTAAAATTTTAAACAAAACAATCTGATAACATATTGACTATATAAAATATATAAACAGAATGAAAACCAGAAATCGAATACATAGTCATATAAAATTCGATAGAATAGAAAATAAAATAATACAAAAATATACAAATTTCTAATAATACAAATTTAGAATAACAGGAGAAATCCCACCAAATACCATGCTTTACTATAGTATATTATTACATGTATATTTTTTTAATCATTTCATTCGCGAGGAGCTGGATGAGAAGAAACTCTCATGTCCGGTTCTGTAGTAGGGATGGAATTGATAAACGACCATCTACTATAACCCCAAAAGAACCAGATTCCGTAAGCAACATAGAGGAAGAATGAAAGGAATGTCTTATCGAGGTAATTGTATTTCTTTCGGTAGATATGCTCTTCAGGCACTTGAACCCGCTTGGATTACATCTAGACAAATAGAAGCGGGACGACGGGCAATGACAAGAAATGCGCGCCGCGGGGGAAAAATATGGGTACGTATATTTCCTGACAAACCTGTTACTGCAAGACCTACGGAAACACGTATGGGATCGGGGAAAGGATCCCCCGAATATTGGGTAGCTGTCGTTAAACCTGGCAGAATACTTTATGAAATGGGCGGAGTAACAGAAAATATAGCTAGAAAGGCTATTTCAATAGCAGCGTCAAAAATGCCTATACAAACTCAATTCATTATTTCGAGATAGGAATAGAAAAACCAAAGGAAAAAGTCCTTTAGGATTAAAAAAACAAAAATCGAACGTTTATTTTTTTTTTTTTTGAACAAAAATATTTCTTTTTTTTGCCCTTTGCATTGAAATAACAGATTAAAAAAATGATATGATCCAATCTCAGACCCATTTGAGTGTAGCAGATAACAGTGGAGCCCGAAAATTAATATGTATTCGAATCATGGGGACTAGTAATCGGCGATATGCACATATCGGTGACATTATTGTTGCTGTAATCAAAGAAGCCGTACCAAATTCACCTCTAGAAAGATCCGAAGTAATCAGAGCTGTAATTGTACGTACTTGTAAAGAACTCAAACGTGACAACGGCATAATAATAAGATATGATGACAATGCTGCAGTTGTCATTGATCAAGACGGAAATCCAAAAGGAACTAGAATTTTTGGTGCAATCGCCCGGGAATTGAGACAGTTAAATTTCACTAAAATAGTTTCATTAGCACCTGAAGTATTGTAAAATAAAACATTGTAAGATATAAGACGAGACCCCAATATAGTTATAGTATTTGAATGGAATTAATTAAAGTAAATTAGAATAAATTAGAAAATTAATTAAAAAAAATGAATTAAAAATGAAAGAAATTAGTAGATTTGAGTTCATGCATATACCTCTAAAATAATAAAAAAAATGAATTCATATGATAAAAAGAAAACAAACAAAAAAAAAAAGAAAAATATGTTGATTATATCAAAATTATGAGGCACCAATAAATTTAGTTTATCATGGGGAGAGACACTATTGCTGACATAATAACCTCTATACGAAATGCGGACACGGATAGAAAAGGAACTGTCCGACTAGCATTTACTAACATCACCGAAAAAATTATTAAAATACTTTTGCAAGAAGGTTTTATTGAAAATGTGAGGAAACATCAGGAAGGTAAGAAATTTTTTGTTGTTTTAACTCTACGACATAGAAGAAATAGGAAAGGATCGTATGGAACTAATCTAAATTTAAAACGAATAAGTCGGCCTGGTCTACGAATCTATTCTAACTATCAAAAAATTCCTAGAATTCTAGGCGGGATGGGGATTGTAATTCTTTCTACCTCTCGGGGTATAATGACAGACCGAGAGGCTCGACTAGAAAAAATCGGTGGAGAAATCTTGTGTTATATATGGTAATCTTTCCTCTCGGATATCAAAATTTTATCCGGACTTCCTGTTTGTGAAAAAAAAAAAAAAAAAAAAATAGAAAGAAGAAAGAAAGGGGTTCTAATATTATTTTTATTATTTTTCCTGCATTATATTAATTGATACTTGATACTTCACGAGGTTTTAGCTGGAATAAAAGAATAAAAATAGAGTCAAGTCAAGAGGGTTTAATTGTTGAATCACTTACTAATGGTATCTCTCAAGTTTGTTTCGATAATGAAGATCGGATTTTAGGTTCTGTTTCAGAAAAAATCCGACATAGTTTTGTTTTATCCGTAGACTACTAAGGCATAGCGTAAAAATAAAAATGGAAGTAAGCCGATATGATTCGACCAAAGAACGTCTAATCTATAGACTACACAACAAAAATTCGAATGATTAGGTAGTTTTTTTTTTCAACTTCTATATTCCTTTCATTTTCATAGAGATATAATTCCAGATTGGAAAATTTAACGAAACTTATTTTCTTCAAAAACACATGTATATTCAAAATTAAGGAATGACAAATATGAAAATAAGGGCCTCCGCTCGTAAAATTTGTGAAAAATGCCGACTAATACGTAGACGGGGACGAATTAGAGTAATTTGTTCCAATCCGAGACATAAGCAAAGACAAGGCTAGTCCTTCGAAACCGGGACTCTTTATCTTCTTTATCTTTAATCTTTAAGGCATCCGATATATAAATAAAAAAAAAGATTTATTTTGACATGACATGGATATATCCATAGACACCTGGCTTCTATTTATAAGATGATAACATAAAATATGGCAAAACCTTTACCTAGAATTGGTTCGCGCAGGAATGGCCGTATTAGTTCACGTAAGAATGCGCGTAAAATACCAAAAGGAGTTATTCATGTTCAAGCAAGTTTCAACAATACTATTGTGACGGTTACAGACGTACGGGGGCGGGTGATCTCATGGTCTTCCGCCGGAATGTGCGGGTTCAGGGGCACAAGAAGAGGGACACCATTTGCTGCTCAAACCGCAGCTGGAAATGCTATTCGGACAGTAGTGGATCAAGGTATGCAACGAGCTGAAGTCATGATAAAAGGCCCTGGTCTCGGGCGAGATGCGGCATTAAGAGCTATTCGTAGAAGTGGTATATTATTAAGTTTCGTCCGGGATGTAACTCCTATGCCACATAATGGCTGCAGGCCCCCTAAAAAACGACGTGTGTAAAAATCTAAACATTGTAAACATTGTAAAAATATAAACATTAAAGAGATTTCAAGAGAAATAAATAATTCAATGATTTGATCAAAAATAACAAACATTCTTATGGTTCGAGAGAAAGTAACAATATCTACTCGGACACTACAGTGGAAGTGTGTTGAATCAAGAGCCGACAGTAAACGTCTTTTTTATGGACGCTTTATCATGTCTCCGCTTATGAAGGGTCAAGCGGACACAATAGGCATTGCGATGCGAAGGGGTTTGCTTGGAGAACTAGAAGGAACGTGTATCACACGCGCAAAATCTGAGAAAATACCACACGAATTTTCTACTCTAGCAGGGATTCAAGAATCAGTACATGAAATTTTAATGAATTTGAAAGAAATTGTATTGAGAAGCAATTTGTATGGAACTTGTGACGCATCTATTTGTGTCAAAGGCCCTGGATATGTAACTGCTCAAGATATCATCTTACCACCTTCGGTGCAAATCGTTGATAATACACAGCATATAGCTATTCTAACGGAACCAATTGACTTGTGTATTGGCTTACAAATCGAAAGGACTCGTGGCTATTGTATAAAATCGCCAAATAACTTTCAAAATGGAAGTTATCCAATCGATGCTGTATTCATGCCCGTTCGAAATGTGAATCATAGTGTTCATTCTTATGGAAATGGGAATGAAAAGCAAGAGATACTTTTTCTAGAAATATGGACAAATGGGAGTTTAACTCCTAAAGAAGCACTTCATGAAGCCTCTCGGCATTTGATTGATTTATTTATTCCTTTTTTACAGGCAGAAGAAGAAAACTTCCATTTAGAAAAAAGCCAACATAAGGGTACTTTACCCTTTTTTACTTTTCATAATAAATTGGCTAAACTAAAGAAAAATCAACAAGAAATAGCATTGAAATATATTTTTATTGACCAATCAGAATTGACTCCTAAGATTTATAATTGTCTCAAAAAGTCCAATATACATACATTATCGGACCTTTTAAATAAGAGTCAAGAAGACCTTATGAAAATGAAGGATCTTTGCATAGAAGATGTCAAAAAGATATTGAGAATTCTAGAAATAGAAAAGCATTTCGCAATTGACTTTGCAAAGAATCAAATTTAAATCCATTGGATTTATGGTTATTATCATTTTTTTTTCTAATTTCTAAATAATCTAAATAAAGAAAATGAATTTTAAATCTTTAAGACAATCTATAATATATTCGCAAA